GATTTCAAAATAGATAGTTTAAGCCTCTGCTTTCGAGAATATAAGTAGCCCAATAACTGTATCTAAAACAAGCTACAACATCCCATTTTAATTTCATTCATTCAATTAAGAAGTCTCCTATTTTTTAGTATAACTTCTTTTTTCCTGGTCAGGTCAACAAAGGCATGAAATATTTCGATTTTTTTTTAATATAATGGATTTACCTGGACCAATACATGATTTTCTTTTAGTCTTTCTGGGATCGGGTCTTATATTAGGAAGTCTGGCAGTAGTATTACTTCCGAATCCAATTTATTCGGCCTTTTCATTGGGATTGGTTCTTTTTTGTATATCCTTATTCTATATTCTATCGAACTCATATTTTGTAGCTGCTGCGCAGCTCCTTATTTATGTAGGAGCTATAAATGTTTTAATCCTTTTTGCTGTGATGTTCATGAACGGTTCAGAATATTACAAAGATTTTAATCTTTGGACCGTTGGGGATGGGGTTACTTCAATGATTTGTACAAGTCTTTTTATTTCACTAATTACTACTATTTCAGATACATCTTGGTATGGGATCATTTGGACTACAAAATCAAATCAGATTCTAGAACAAGACTTGATAAGTAATAGTCAACAAATTGGAATTCATTTATCAACCGATTTTTTTCTTCCATTTGAACTCGTTTCAATAATTCTTTTAGTCGCTTTAATAGGTGCTATTGCTATAGCTCGTCAATGATCAATAATTGACGAATAAATCTTTAAAACGCGTAATTAAAATGGAATCAAGCGAAAAGGAATGTTAGAATCTTTTCGTTAGAATTCCGGTCTAATTTAGTTTTCAATCGATGGATTACCAATCTATTCCTTGTTTTTTTCATAGTTGGTAGAATCAAATCGATTGAATTATTGTTCAGATTGAGATGAATCAAGATTGATAAGGAGTTGGTTAATGATGCTCGAACATATACTTGTTTTGAGTGCCTATTTATTTTCTATTGGTATCTATGGATTAATTACAAGTCGAAATATGGTTCGAGCTCTTATGTGTCTTGAACTTATATTAAATTCAGTTAATATGAATTTTGTAACATTTTCGGATATTTTTGATAATCGCCAATTAAAAGGAGACATTTTCTCCATTTTTGTTATAGCTATTGCAGCCGCTGAAGCAGCTATCGGCCCGGCTATTGTTTCATCAATTTATCGTAACAGAAAATCAACTCGTATTAATCAATCAAATTTGTTGAATAAATAGTCTTCGCCATAGAAATGGAAATTCAAATATTCATAATTAGCAGGTTTGATACGGTAAGGTTTGCTCATGTTTGAAAAAACATACGAAATTAAAGTATTTTGGCCCTTGCTCATAAACCAATTCGGAAGTACATTGATTCTGATTACTCATCGATTCGTCTGGTATCTAAGTATAGGATTCATTTAGAAGTTAGTTTACTAGACCGAAAATTTATGACGTTCAAAAATGTATAGATCCAATGTCACATTCAGTAAAGATTTATGATACATGTATAGGATGTACTCAATGTGTCCGCGCTTGCCCCACCGATGTATTAGAAATGATACCTTGGGACGGATGTAAAGCTAAACAAATTGCTTCCGCTCCAAGGACCGAGGACTGTGTTGGTTGTAAGAGATGTGAATCTGCCTGCCCGACAGATTTCTTGAGCGTTCGGGTTTATTTATGGCATGAAACAACTCGGAGTATGGGTCTAGCTTATTAATACGTTCTATAAAACTCTACTTGAATCCATTTTTTTTTTTACCGACAAAACCCGTGCTCAAAATATTTTCATTTTATTTTGAGCACGGGTTTTTCTGGCCCAAGTGTATCTTGTCTTTACCACGAATCATTTTCCTTTCTTAACAATAATTGTTGTTTTACCAATTTTTGCTGGTTCTTTAATTTTCTTTCTTCCACATCGAGGAAATAGAGTAATACGATTGTATACTCTATGTATATGTATATTAGAACTTCTTCTAATGACTTATGCATTCTGTTATCATTTCGAATCAGATGATCCATTAATCCAACTAGTGGAGGATTATAAATGGATCAATTTTTTTGATTTTCATTGGAGATTAGGGCTAGATGGACTTTCTATAGGAACATTTTTATTAACGGGATTCATCACTACTTTAGCTACTTTAGCGGCTTGGCCAGTTACTCGAGATTCTCGATTATTTCATTTCCTGATGTTAGCAATGTACAGTGGGCAAATAGGGTTATTTTCTTCTCGAGACCTTTTACTTTTTTTCCTCATGTGGGAGTTAGAATTAATTCCCGTTTATCTACTTGTATCCATGTGGGGAGGAAAAAGACGTCTGTACTCAGCTACAAAATTTATTTTGTACACGGCAGGGGGCTCCATTTTTCTTTTAATTGGAGTTCTGGGTATCGGTTTATATGGTTCTGCTGAACCAACATTAAATTTTGAAATTTTAGCTAATCAGTGCTATCCTGTGGCCTTGGAAATTATATTATATATTGGATTTTTTATTGCTTTTGCTGTCAAATTGCCAATCATACCCCTACATACGTGGTTACCAGATACCCATGGAGAAGCGCATTATAGTACTTGTATGCTTCTAGCCGGAATCTTATTAAAAATGGGAGCGTATGGATTAGTTCGGATCAATATGGAATTATTCCCACATGCTCATTCTATATTTTCTCCTTGGTTGATGATGGTAGGCGCAATACAAATAATCTATGCAGCTTCAACATCTTTCGGTCAACGGAATTTAAAAAAAAGAATAGCCTATTCCTCTGTATCTCATATGGGTTTCATAATTATAGGAATTGGTTCTATCACCGATATGGGGCTCAACGGAGCCCTTTTCCAAATTATCTCTCATGGATTTATTGGTGCTGCACTTTTTTTCTTGGCGGGAACGACTTATGATCGAATACGTCTTGTTTACCTTGACGAAATGGGTGGAATAGGTATTCCAATGCCAAAAATATTCACGATGTTCAGTAGCTTTTCAATGGCTTCCCTTGCATTACCGGGTATTAGTGGTTTTGTTGCCGAATTAATAATCTTTTTTGGACTAATTGCTAGTCCAAAATATCTTTTAATGACAAAACTCCTAATTATTTTTGTAATGGCAATTGGAATGATATTAACTCCTATTTATTTATTATCTATGTTACGGCAGATGTTCTATGGATATAAGATATTTCATATTCCAAACTCTTATTTTTTGGATTCTGGACCACGAGAGTTATTTCTTTCGATATCGATTTTTTTACCCGTACTAGGTATTGGTATATATCCTGATTTCGTTCTTTCACTATCAGTTGAAAAGGTTGAAGTTATTCTATCTAATTCTTTTTATAGATAGTTTTCATGAATAAAAAAAAATTTCTCATTTTGAAAATGTTCGTTGTATAATGACAAAAAGAAGGCTTTTCTTCTTATCTTACGTTATAAATTGGAACTGGCGAGAACCTGGTGAATCAAATATTCTAGTGATTCACCGGATTCTCACGAGTTAACACAAAGTTTTTATCTGATAGGCGTTGTACACTTTTCTATTCCTATTGGTAAGAACCCCCTTCTTGGATTCAATTAGATGTTAATGGAAATGAACCATAACTATGTAGTCCTATTCCTAATAGATTGACCCCAAAATAACATATCCAAATTATAAGAAATCCAATAGACGCCACAATTGCTGAATTTCTACCCTTCCATTTTCTATTTGTTCGAGTATGTAAATAAATTGCGAATACCATCCAAGTAATAAAAGCCCAAGTTTCTTTTGGGTCCCAACTCCAATAGGATCCCCACGCTTCGTTAGCCCAGACTGCTCCAGAAAGAATTCCTATGGTTAAAAAGACGAATCCTAGACTAATAACCCGATAACTCCAATAATCCAATTGTTGGATCAATTGCGACTTGTAATAATTCTTTGGAGAAAAAAAAGAAGTATTTTGTAAAACATTACTTCGTGCATTCATGTATTTGATTTCACCAAAGAAAAATGACTCATTAAATTTTATTAAATGATTACGCGTACAAAAAAACTTTCTGTTTTTTCTAACTGTAATGACTAGAAGTGATACTGATAATAATGACCCGACCAAAAGGGCTGCATAGCCTAATATCATCATACTTACATGCATTATTAACCACTCAGATTGAAGAGCGGGTACTAATATTGTAGATTCGTGTATTTCAGTTAAAAGACCTGACGTAGCAAAGCCCTGGGTAAAAATAGCACTTGGCCCAATTATTGTGCTTAAAATATTTTTCTTTTTTTTGAAATATGGAATTATATGAATAAGAGAAAAACTCCATGAAAGGAATATTAATGATTCATATAAATTACTTAGTGGAAAATGTCCCGAATAAATCCAACGGGTAACTAATAATCCTGTTATAGAGAAAAAAGAAATTATCATGCCCTTTTCGGATGAATGATATAGTTTTACGATTTCATCAACTAAAAAGGTTATCAAATAAATTGTAATTATAATTGAAACGATCGAAAAAGAAATATGAGTTAATATATGCTCTAAGGTTGAAAATATCATAAAATTAAAATGAAAAAAGGACTCCCTTAATTATAAACTCGAAATCGGGAATTGAATTCATTATTCCTTTTCATTATAGGATCTATTTACTTTTTTTAGGAGATGACATGCCGCCACTCGGACTCGAACCGAGATGCTCTAGCACTGCTTCCTAAGAGCAGCGTGTCTACCGATTTCACCATAGCGGCTTGTCTTGAACTCATAATAGCCTATGAATAAACAATCGTCTAGATTTAAGATGCAATATTTTTTAGGAACGATTCAAATTGCTGAATAAAAATTTGTTGAAATAGGTATTTGAAGGTTCATTATTTTAGTTTAAGGCCTTCGTTTTCTTGTGTATTTTAGACTCGCCTCGACTTGAACTCTTGAGAGTCTGACTATAAATTAAGGGACAGAACCCCCACAAAAACATTGTTTTTTTTTTAATGAACTCTTTTTTTTTCCAAAATCAAAAACAAAAAAATCAATTTGATCACGCAAAAAAAAAAGAACTGATTTTGGCTCATTCAAAATTGACACTTCAATATTTTCACTAAGTGGTTTTGAGTGGATTGATGGATAGATATATTATGGGTCTGTATAGGAATTCATAGAACATCGAAAAGTAAAAGTAAGAAAGTTGCACAAACAGGTTTCGAATTTGAATCAATTAGTTTCAGTGATTTTAGTAACGAGAGATTTTCTATACGCCTTTCTAAGTGTATCTATAGAAAAAACCTTACATTATTGTAACAAATAAGTTGATGGGGACTCCCCGCCTTCCAAATCATAAAATATACTAATAAAGTAGATTTTTTAGTAGATAAGGTAAAAAGAAGACTTCTTATTCGACATATTATAAGCGGGGGACGAATTCCATTCCCTGTTGAAGTAATCAATAGGAAATGGAAATAGGGAATTTGATTTTCGAAACGAATTGAGTTAATTTTTGAGCCAGGTCAATTTAGATTATTCTAACGTGTTATGTTTTATTTCTTATTTTATTTCTTTGTCCTAGAAAAAAACTTTTTGAATTCCCGGTCGAAAGAGATTTGCCTAAGGAAAACGCTTTTAACGCTGCCCAATACCCCTTCCTTTTCCAAAAATTTTTACGAATACGCTTTTTTGATGCAGAAGTACGTTTTTTTGGAACTGCCATTTAAATAAAAATTAAGAGATTTCTCAGTGCTATAGCTGGATGTGAAAGACATCTATTGTTCAAAAAAAAAAATGCCGCCTTACTAATTCATTATCTATTTCTTTTCTAGAAAATGGAAAATATTTTTCAAAAAACAAAAAGAATAGATAAGATGAGTAAAAGATATCGGAAAATCATATAAAATATTACTAAAAATAGGAAAAAGAAGCATATTCTTTTTTTTTTTTGGTACCGAGTCAAACTCGGGAAAAAGATTACTAACTTTGACTTGAATTTTTAAATTTGAAGTAGACTATCAGAAGTACACTAGCAATTAATTTCTTTCATATGATTTGACCAATTGTAACTTCTTGATTTGAATAATTGAAATATTTAACAGAAATTCAATAACTCAAAAAAATCACAACAAATTCTATTTTAGTTAAGGTATATCCTTTTTTTTACTCCTTTCAAAAGAAAAGATCGGGTGAATCCGAAACAATAACAATTAATTAAGAATTAAAAAAAAACTTTTTTTTATGGAACAAACATATCAATATGCATGGATCATACCTTTCGTTCCACTTCCAGTTACTATGTTAATAGGAGTGGGACTTCTTCTTTTTCCGACAGCAACAAAAAATTTTCGTCGTATGTGGGCTTTTCCAAGTATTTTATTGTTAAGTATAGTCATGATTTTTGCAACTAATCTGTCTCTTCAACAAATAAATAGCAGTTCTATTTATCAATATGTATGGTCTTGGACCCTTGATAATGATTTTTCTTTAGAATTCGGATACTTGATCGATGGACTTACTTCTATTATGTCAATGTTAATCACTACTGTTGGAATTTTGGTTCTTATTTATAGTGATAATTATATGGCTCACGATCAAGGATATTTGAGATTTTTTGCTTATATGAGTTTTTTCAGTACTTCGATGTTGGGATTAGTTATTAGTTCAAATTTGATCCAAATTTATCTTTTTTGGGAATTGGTTGGAATGTGTTCCTATCTATTAATAGGGTTTTGGTTTACACGACCTTCTGTGGCAAATGCTTGTCAAAAAGCGTTTGTAACTAATCGTGTAGGGGATTTTGGTTTATTATTAGGAATTTTAGGTTTTTATTGGATAACGGGTAGTTTTGAATTTGGGGATTTATTCGAAATATTGAATAACATGATTCAAAATGATGAAGTAAATTCTCCATTTGTTACTTTGTGTGCTACTCTATTATTTACTGGTGCAGTTGCTAAATCTGCACAATTTCCCCTTCATGTATGGTTACCTGATGCTATGGAGGGACCCACTCCTATTTCGGCTCTTATCCATGCCGCTACTATGGTAGCAGCAGGGATTTTTCTTGTAGCTCGTCTTCTTCCTCTTTTCATAGTTATACCTTATATAATGAATTTTATCTCGTTTATAGGCATAACCACACTATTATTAGGAGCTACTTTAGCTCTTGCTCAAAAAGATATAAAGAGGGGTTTAGCTTATTCAACAATGTCTCAATTGGGTTATATGATGTTAGCTCTAGGAATGGGGTCTTATCGAAGTGCTTTATTTCACTTGATTACTCATGCTTATTCCAAAGCATTATTATTTTTAGGGTCTGGATCTGTTATTCATTCAATGGAAACTATTGTTGGCTATTCTCCGGATAAAAGTCAGAATATGGGTCTTATGGGAGGTTTAGAAAAACATGTACCAATTACCAAAAAATCTTTTTTATTAGGTACACTTTCTCTTTGTGGTATTCCACCTCTTGCTTGTTTTTGGTCAAAAGATGAAATTCTTAATCAGACTTGGTTGTATTCGCCTATTTTTGC